ATGTATTATATAGTATTATTAGTATTATATATATTATGCATTTATGCATAAGTATACATAAATACATATTGTATTTTAGTACATACAGTACAGTAGACTCATACTTGCTAGTGGCTTATTATTGAATAATAAAATAGATTTACGCAGCAAGTCGAGGATGAATTGTTTCAAGACCGAACCTAATTCCTTTTCTTTCATTGAAAGAATTGATTCCCATCAGAATAAAGTTCAACACGTACACCTACCAATTCGACATAAATTTGAAGGTATTTCATCAAGTCCTGTGATGAAGAAATTATCGAAAATTGTTTGAATTTTGTTCAGGGGACAAGATAGGTAGAATTTCTTCATCACGCTTACTAACGTTTGTTAATTTCCTTCTTTTATTGTGAGATAAGAATATCTCATCTTAACAATAAATGAATCAATGAATGGAAGAATGAAAGCGAAAGAAGTGGAACTAAATCCCCTTTTTGTTTTGGACCAGCGACTCCCCGAAAACCCTATACTTTGTTACTTTATATTATTTACACTTTATTATATTAGACGAAATAAATAGAGATTTCGATACTAGATTTTTCGAGATTTTTATTTTATATATTTATATATTTTATATATATATTATATAGAGTAGAGAAGAGTAGAGAATGCCCACTCTAATGAATGATTCATTAATATGAATGATGAATCAACAAGTTATCCGCAATTAGGAATAGGAAAAGCAGAAAGATTCCTCGGATCTAATCATACCATTACATTATATTGACAATTAAATGAACCTCGTGATACTATGATTTGATCGATTCGCTTCGTTGCAAATGCGATTTTACACTTCCGTGATACTATGATTGATTTTTTGATCGACTCGCTCGCGATATTCGCTGCATGTTGGATCCTCCGCGTTTCGGTGTTCACTGGCGCTAGACAAATGGCCCCCATCGTCTAGCGGTCCAGGACATCTCTCTTTCAAGGAGGCGGCGGGGATTCGACTTCCCCTGGGGGTATAGGGTAGTAAGTTGATCACGAATCCCCAATAGTCTTCCAAGTTATTCTTCCTGGGTCGATGCCCGAGCGGTTAATGGGGACGGACTGTAAATTCGTTGGCAATATGTCTACGCTGGTTCAAATCCAGCTCGGCCCACAAATTCGCCAATCTACCACGTATAATCCCCGTGCCCTTCAAAAATACTCCATACGGAGATAAAGAATCCAAATTTCTGATAGATCCCTTATTTCCCTGGGATTGTAGTTCAATTGGTCAGAGCACCGCCCTGTCAAGGCGGAAGCTGCGGGTTCGAGCCCCGTCAGTCCCGACGGATCCACTAAATACATCAATCAATTCGAAAGGGGGCCAGGGGCAGAATTTCATTCCCAAAAGAAAAAAAAAAAAGGGGGGTCTTTTTTCTTTGTGGTAGGAGAAAAACATATGTGGGCGGATTAATACAATTATCGGTAGGATTATAGTAAGCATTCCAAGAAATCCTGGATCCGTTTTTTCGATTGTTCCCGATCCGTGGAATAGAATACTCTATCTTTTTTGGAGAGGGGCACACATACACAAATGGAATTCACACTAAAAAATGAATTTCACAAGATTTCCCTAAGAGAATTAGAAGACTTTTCTAGATTAAACTATTTCTCTTTATAGCCCCGGTTTTGTATAACCTCAATTACTAATTTAAAAATGGATTGCATTCAAATTGCACACTGAGCTTTTGATATATATTCCCAGCGCTAATAATCTACGGAAGGGGGTAAAAGACAGATCAATCAAAGATACCAGTCCTCTTAGCAATGGAATAATAAATTCGTTTCTTTCTTGTTTTGATTTGTAACTATGTGACTAATGGAAGTGGAAGGGCAATCTGATGATACTTCATCAGATGATTGTACGTAGAGTAGATTATAGAAAAAAAGAACGGAAACAGGCGATAAATAAAGGAATTTTGGGTTGGGGCAGGAATCCAAGCTGGGATTCGGTATGGATAAAAGAACTTCCTATGTTATACTATTCCATTTTCGACGAGAAATTGATTTGACAGCTCAGATATTGTTATTCATGATATTCATCCGATTCAAAACCAGCGAGATTGAGAAGGAATTCATTCATTGAATTTACAGGTGAAAGGTTTATCATCTCTATGGGACTAAATCCCGAGTTATTGCGAAGTAAAAAAAGATTAGATTATGGAAGTAAATATTCTTGCATTTATTGCTACTGCACTATTCATTCTAGTTCCTACCGCCTTTCTACTTATCATTTATGTAAAAACAATCAGTCAAAATGATTAATTAATTAATCATTAATTTGAAATTTGAATTTAACTTGACTTCTGAGTTCTTATCCAAAATTGACGAAATAAAATGAAAAGGATTCCAATTTTCGCGTCTTAAATGAAACTTAAATGAAATAAGCGGACTATAATCCGCAGTATTCTACTAGATAGATCGTATGGTAGAAAGAAATAGATGAATCTTTCGACCATATGATCTATTGGTATTATTGTAGTGTACTCTAGAATAAAGGTAGAGGCTTAATATAGATTAATATACAATATTATATATGTATGTGGATATCAATTCCATATATGGAATTGACATAGCACCCAATTCTATTTATTTGCTACACCTATTTGTATTTGTTTCGATCAATCTGAAATAATCGTTTTACTCTTATTCTTATGTCTTAGGGTTCTGTTCTAATTACTAGTTACTTTACTAGATTTTTTCTGATGTTCAATACGAATCTCGGTATCTATCAAAAGAAATAAATCAATGAAGGAAAAACGATAGGGGTTTCTATTAATAAAATAGAAATTATTAGCAAACATTCCGAAACGTTAACGCCTGGAACCATGATATGAAATGTGAGTCGATAAATCTAATTTCTAAAATTTTAAAGCAGTCGGTATTGGTAAATGTGCGATATGCCACTTGCCTGAGGGAAGATCCTCCTATCTATATTATCTCGTTAGACAACCGCTAGGTTTATACCCTTTCTCATAGAAAGTGCGTATACACTTAACAAAACGACTTCTTCTTTGAACAGTAAACAGGGAAACAAATAAAATAATAATAATAAAAAGGTCGGGTCTTCCTTAGTATCCATCTAGAAGCCTGGTAAGAGCTCGTCGATTGAAATAAAAAATTTAGGAAAAAATTCGATTGGACAAAATTTCCTATCATTTAGATCCCTTTCGAAATACAAAGATAGGAATCAGCGAAATATCTCTTTAATTTTAATTGAAGAGTATGATTCATCTAATACATTACTTGATCCGAATCCAATGGAATTCGAAATGAAGATCTTTTTTTTTTGTTTTTCATTTGAAATAGTTCAAAACGCGTTGCAGAAGGATCTAGAAAACAATTGATGCAGTTTGATTTTGATTCCCCAACTCAATTAGTAATACCCCTAGAGTCCACTTCTTCCCCACACTACGAGTGAAAGGGAAAATGTAAAGACTACCATTAAAGCAGCCCAAGCGAGACTTACTATATCCATGTGAATTTTGTCCCCTTATTTCTATAACTATGAAGGAATTATTCCATCATTCCTCACTAATAATAGTATAGTGGAATCGGGGGCGCAGAGTCAAAAGGGGATTCTGACCGAACACTGTTGATAAACCAATTCACTAAATCCACTCATTTTCTAAAAAAAATTCCTATATGATGATTTCCAATCAGGAAAGATGAAACATAAGCAAAATACGTAGTAACATCTCGAGGGAATGCCCCTAATGGAACGTGTAGGAATAATAAGGCCCGTTTTTTTGTTGATCCTCCTTGATCCTCATAAGTAAATAAGTAAAAAGCGGATAATCCTTATCTAAAATCCCATTTGATCTAATTCGTATCCTTTCCATTTTTCTCTGTGAAAGAGTAGGGAGACAGTAGAAGTATATTCTTGATTAGGGGTTGCCGAATAGAAATTTGGCTTTTGCCCTTTACTGGAATTGCAATTCCAAGTGAATTATCCATCCAATCGAATATTGATTGGATACCCGAGGACTGAGAAGTTCTTGGGAGTCCGTCGTATATAAAGTATCTTCCGTCCCCCCACCCCACCACTATTGTAATCGAATTCTATTTCCTATGCAGGCTCTCAAATCTAATTCAAGGTCCAGCCATTCGGCACTAGATTAGTAGTACAACGATTAGTGATTAGTGATTACTTAGTGATTAGTAGTAGAAGGGAATCTCGAAGTCTTGATAACCCGTCTACCATTAGAATATTTCCTTAAAAAATCCTAGATACGAGGATTTACAAAGAACCCCCACCGACCCCAGCCGGATGCGTCGAATCAAATAAATATCAACGGTCCACTTCTGCTGCGAAATACTTCGGCGAGTTATATCAGCAGAACATAAGAAGATATTTCGAGTCTTTTGTTTTGTTGATCAGGCGACACCCGGATTTGAACTGGGGAAAAAGGATTTGCAGTCCCCCGCCTTACCACTCGGCCATGCCGCCAAAATGATAGAAAATCTATGAAATTTTTCCCGCAGTGCGGAACTTTCTTTTATTTGATTTGCACCTTGAGTTCCGTTTTTCTTAACTTCTAATCCTTTTCTTTCCTAATCCTAAAAGAAATCCTTCCCACCTTTTGATTGGATTGGATCCACCCATCTCAAAATAGCCAACTTCTCTCACTTTCTATTGAAAAAAAATGTCGATTTTCATTCGCAAAAGTACAAATTTATGACAAATTTGAACCATTAACTATTGACTGCCGACTGCGAATTCATGAACGATTTTAATCTCCAAATTTTATTTTCTTTTCCTAATGACATGAGAAAATACAAATTGATACATCAGTATCTTTCTCAAGTTCCATTATAACAACAATTATGAGTCTATGTAAACCCCAGAGCATAAATTGTTACACAGATATTTATTATTTTATATATTTTATTTATATATGTATGTTGATTATTTCTATATTATATGTTGATGTTGCCTATAAGTTATAAGTAATTCTCAGAAAATTCTCATA